TAGTTACAAAGGCTTTTTGACAAGCATTTGCTGCAACAGGCCGCATAAACCAAAAACCTATTAATAGATACGAACACATTCCAACTAATTCCCAAAAAATATAAATTTGTATCAAATTCGAACTAGTAACTAATCCTAACATGGAAGTACTAAAAAAACTCATATAAGCAAAAAATCTCAAATATCCTTGGTCATGAGACATATAATTATCACTATAAATAAGAACCATAATTCCAACCGTAGTGATTAATATTAACATAATACACGTAAGTGGATCGATTAAATAGCCGAGTTCTAAAGAAAAATCATTAGTGATGATCCAAGACCATACATATTGATATACGGAACTACTATTTATTTGCTGAATAGATAGATTTATCGACAAAACCATGGCTATACTTAACAATAAAACACTCTTAAAAGCCCACATACGACGAAGCTTTTTTGTTGCGCTTGGAAAAAGAAGAAGCCCCACTCCTATTAATACAGGAACTGGAAGTGGAATAAAAGGTATTATCCATGCGTATTGATATGTATGTTCCATAAAAAATAAAAAGTTTTTATTCTGAATCGTTTTCGAATCACTAGGCCTTTTTTCTTTTTCAAATTTGAAAGGGTTAATAAAAAAATAAAGATATGCATTAATGTAAACTAAATCAAAAAGATTAAAATTCAAATTAAGAAGTTATAATTGGTCAAATAATATCACTAAGTTACTAGTAAAAAATAGAAATATTTACTAAACTTTTTCTGAAGATAAGATGTCGAAAATAGAAATTTCAATTATTATTACTCTTACAACAATTTATATCGATACAGCACAAGCAGAAATAAAAATAGTAAATAAAGAAGTCTTTTTTTGATAGAAATCATAGGACCAACTAAGTTAGCCTAAATGAAATAAAAACTTTCGCTTTTCTTTTTATTTCATTTCTTAAAAATTATTAACTAGTTCATTCTGAAATTGATGAATTGGTTTCTATTTTAATAAAAGACATTTAATTTATAGGAAGGGCTCTACTATAGACAGAAGACAAGCCGCTTTATTTTCAATTTTAGAAACTAAAGAAATAATTACCAAAATATCGTTTATAAAGATATGTTATGGATAATTACTAATTTTGTTAGAATTTGACAATTAAGTTTCTTTTTTCCTGGATCTTGATCAATTAAAAATGACATGATGACATAGTTATATATATATTTTTTCTTTTAATTGGAAGAATGCTTTATTCTATTTCAAATAATATTTTTTATGATTTTTTATAAAGAGAATATTATATATTATATAATAAAAAAATAGATATAGATAATGAGATAATTGAATAGTAAAATAAAAAACCACTTTTTTTGAACAATAGATGTCTTTCACATCCAATAGAATAATGAGTAATTTCTTAATTTTCAAATGGCAGTTCCAAAAAAACGTACTTCTAGTTCAAAAAAACGTATTCGTAAAAATAGTTGGAAAAAGAAAGGATATTGGACAGCTTTAAAAGCTTTTTCATTGGGTAAATCTCTTTCCACCGGGCAGTCAAAAAGTTTTTTTGTGCGACAAACAAATCCAAATAAGTAATAAAAAATTTTGAGAATCTGAGTCTCCATAACTCAAAAAGTTGGCAAATTTTATTTCGACTAGAAAATGAATGATTTCCATTACCTATTTTTTTGAACTAAATGAAATTCTTTTTGCATTTGGCTCTTATGATTTGCAAAATGCGAATTTTTTTATTGTTGAAGTCGGAGAAAAAATTCTTTTTTTTTTTTTTTGAAAAACACAAGATCTAAGGGTTTACCTTTTTTAGTTCTATCCCCTATCCAGGGGTAGAACTAGTTAGTTACAACGGGTCAATTCCAGAAGAGGAATAAAATCCACGAAAGTTCCAAGTTAAACAAAAGCGATTCTCTAAACTAAAAAATTGAACCTTAAAATTCCTATAAATTTTTCTTCATCAATTTGAAAGTATTATATTGAATTGACTTTTTCAGTCTCGACTATTGAATAGAAATACGCTATTATAAATTTTAGCAAGCCGCTATGGTGAAATTGGTAGACACGCTGCTCTTAGGAAGCAGTGCTAGAGCATCTCGGTTCGAGTCCGAGTGGCGGCATGACCTCTTCTAAAAAACAGAAAATCAATTCTATAATAAATTCAATTACTGATACTGATTGCCACTTCATAATTAAGGGCCCCCCTTACTTTATATTTTAAATTTTTATGATATTTTTAACTTTAGAACATATATTAACTCATATTTCCTTTTCGATTGTTTCAATTGTAATTACAATTCATTTAATAACCTTATTTGTGGATGAAATCGTAAAACTATCTGATTCGTCAAAAAGGGGCATGATCGTGACTTTTTTCTGTATAACAGGATTATTAGTCATTCGTTGGATTTATTCGAGACATTTTCCATTAAGTAATTTATATGAATCATTAATCTTTCTTTCATGGAGTTTCTCCATTATTCATATTGTTCCGTATTTCAAAAAAAA